ATAAAAGAAAAAGAATCAAATACAAATATAATATAAATCGGTAATGTTCAGAAAAGAAAGTAAGTGGACACTTTTTTATGTTGTTAAAGAAAGTAAAATATTCATATGTTTGTTATATATATTCATTTGAGTTAGGGATTCCGCGTACAAATACAAGTGATCCTTAACGACATGTGTATCTGATCATATATGTATTACAATAAAAAAGGAGGATTTTCAATGCGAGATATAAAAACGTATCTCTCTGTGGCACCTGTGTTAAGCACTCTATGGTTCGGGTCTTTAGCAGGCCTATTGATAGAGATTAATCGTTTATTCCCAGATGCGTTAACATTCCCCTTTTTTTCATTCTAGTTGGGGATGAAGAAGATTATAGATAGAATAATTTATCTGTGACTAACCCTTTTTTTTGTGCTTTCTGTCAGTTTTTTAGGATAAAAAAAAGAAGGAAAGAGAAATAATCAAAGAAGTTTCATCCGCAACGAAACTCGGGTTCACGCTGATAGAGGGAGAACATAAATGTAAAGTAAATGTAAATAATAAAGGTCGCGGACAACAAACGCATACAAGATACTTAAATGAAATACTATAAACTAATTTATAGTTAGAAAGATAGTTAGAAATCATCGTATTATTTATATTTATTCTCTATTGATTTGATTGAAATGAAGTATTTCAAAATTGGGTGGTTTCGAGTCAGCAACTTCTTTTTTTTTTCTTTTTCGTTTCAAAATAGAAGAGTTGAGTGAATAAAAAAGGGGGGTTTATGGCCAAGAGTAAAAATTTCAGAGTAAAGGTTATTTTGGAATGTAACAGTTGTGTCCGAAACGATATTAATAAGGAATCGCGGGGCATTTCCAGATATATTACTCAAAAGAATCGACACAATACGCCTAGTCGATTGGAATTGAGAAAATTTTGTCCCTATTGTTACAAGCATACGATTCATGGGGAGATAAAGAAATAAAGAAAATGTAACGCGCTTGTAACCCCTCCAAGGAACAGCAATAAATTACATAATTACATAAAAAAAAAATCCTATTTCATCCTATTTCGGTAGGATCACAAATGAAATTCGAATTAAGAAATAAGATTAAATAAGGAATAAACCATGGATAAATCCAAGCGACTTTTTCTTAAATCCAAGCGATCTTTTCGTAGGCGTTTGCCCCCAATAGGATCGGGGGATCGAATTGATTATAGAAACATGAGTTTAATTAGTCGATTTATTAGTGAACAAGGAAAAATATTATCTAGACGAGTGAATAGATTGACTTTGAAACAACAACGATTAATTACTATTGCTATAAAGCAAGCTCGTATTTTATCTTTGTTACCCTTTCTTAATAACGAGAAACAATTTGAGAGAACTGAATCGACTCCTAGAACCACGGGTCCTCGAATTAGAAATAAATAGTAAATAGATAGATAGGCTATTCCTCAATTGAATCAAAATGAACCCCAACTCATATTTTTTTTGTTCGAAAAATTTGAAAATCCCCGATTGGATTGTCACATCATAAGCAAAAATTTCTTCTTTTTTTTATGTGTTGATTCATTTTTTTTTTTTTTCTTATATATTTTATATTAATTTAATATTTCTACTCTAACTTCCCGGAGCTCATTCTCCGGGGGCCTTTAAAGCATTACAGTGGATTCCTTCTAATTTTCTTATTTAAGGATCTGATTGGAAATCATGTAAAGACAATTTTTATTTGATATGGCTATTTGTGCAAGTATTTTACGATTAAGAAGCAACTGCCTCTTATACAGATCATGTATATATCCGCTATAACTATAGGATACCCCAATCTCACGAATTGCTGCATTTATCCGAGTAATCCACAAACGACGAAAATTTCTCTTTTGCCTGCCCCTATCCCGATGAGCAGAACTCAAGGCTCTTATTTTCTGTTGAATAGTATTTCGAGTAAGTCTTGAATGAGTCCCTCGAAAGGTTGATGCAAATAAACGAATTTTTATTCTACGTCTCCGAGCTATATAACCTCGTCTAATTCTGGTCATTGAATAAAATGAAACTTTGATGAATAACTAATTTTTTTTGATTTTCTTTCAGTCATTCTTTTTCCCTTTCCTGGTCTATTAATAACAAAACGGATTCTTCCAATGTATAAAAAAAAAAATTCCAATGGCTTTTGCTACTATGACCTTCCCAACCACCATTTTTCCAGGCATTTAACCTCGAAATAAGAAATTGTATTGATACTAGGTATCAACAAAAAAAAATAGTCAATTGTAACTAAAGTTGAGTATAAAGTATCAATAAAACGTAAAGGTAAATGGATAAATAGTGGGTTCCATCGTTTCTATGGCTACTTCTTAAACGGTGAGGTCCTCTCTATACACCGGAGCCCTTTCCACCATTAATCAATGTTATTAGTAACTTGTACAGTTCACATTCTTTGACTCTACCTATGAATTGTCCAGTACTAGGTCTTTTCACAACGAGATCTACCCATACAGTAACGGTATTTAATTACAAAGGTTGGCTAGGTAGCTGACCCTGTATAGTCCGTTCTTGCAAAAGTAGGAGCATAATTTTTTTGCTTCTTAAATAGAATTTCCCCCGCTTAATGGATAACCATTTGCTACCACTGGGGAATTGCTTTTCATCTCCAACTGAGGTGATTGGATTTGCACCAATAGAAACCATAAATTTGATACGCAATGGAGGTTTTTTCTATATCGATTGGAATTCTTCCATCCTATCCTATTCATTGGTACTGGTCATTGATACTGGAAAAAATTGTACTTTGTTATTTTGTTCCGGCTCATGATCTGAACGGGTCGCACATACACCCGAGTACATGTTCCTCGACGCTGAGGACATCCCCGAAGAGCGGGGGATTTTGTTACATTTTTTATTGGCTGTCTTGTGTTTCTAATAAGTTGTTTAATAGTTGGCATACTTAATCGTATAGAAAATGGGCTGGTTTAGATCAATCCTAACCAGATGATTATGAATTCTTTCTATTTTCTTTTTTTTTACTTCATTTTTATTTTTAACAGATAAAATATTCAATTTAGATTAATGCAAATTCAAATCCAATTATGGTTCAAAATGAAATCGCGGATTTACGTGAAATCCCCGGCATTTTCGATCGCTACCAGATCAACAATTCCATGAGCTTGAGCTTCTGTTGCTGACATAAAAACATCCCTTTCCATGTCTTCGGATACAACCCATAAGGAGTTACCCGTTCTTTGTACATAAACCCTTGTGAGGGTTTCGCGGAGTTTCAGAAGTTCTTCCGCTTCTAGGACAAATTCTCCCGTTTGTGCCTCATAAAAAGAACTCGCAGGTTGATGGATCATTACCCTGATGATATAACATAATGAATGTTTCCGCGATCTCGTACGATTGATTGGACTAGGGAAAAGATAAAGAATAACAATAATATATAATTGAAAAACCAAACCGTACAGGCATTTTTTGCGCATTGCATACGGCTCCACAATGGACTTTTTACGTTCGTAAAAAAACGAAATAGGATCCAGCAGACCAAAATCGAATCGTTAAGTGATCCATTTACCACCCTTCTTTTCGGGGGGTTCAAAAATACTATGATGGTTCCGTTGCTTTTTATATTTATGATTTATCTCATATGTGATTCAGCAATCCCAAAGTTTCTTTTTGATCCGATCAAATAAGTATAAAATAAGTAAAAAAATGATCTTGCTTTTTTTTTATTTGAGTATTCTTTCATATTTCATACCATAAATATTGTAAAGATACTTTTTTGACGTGAAAAAAGGTTTGTGACGCTGAAATGAAGCCCAGATAGATAAGATCAAATAATAAATACCCTTTGTTGTCTCATATTACTCGCCCGATATACAATCCTATGTTATGAAAAAACAATAATGGTTTGTTCATATCAAACTCGAAGTGCCATGCTATTATTACTTAAATATTATCTTAAAATTTATATTTATTTATATATTATATTAAATATCGCGAAGGCATAGTCTTCTTTTTTTCTCTCAAATAAAAAACTCATTGGCGCCAAGCGTGAGGGAATGCTATACGTTTCGTAATTTCTCCTCCGACCAGGATGAAAGATCCCATTGAAGCGGCTAATCCCATGCATATTGTATGCACATCTGGTGGCACAAATTGCATAGTATCATAAATTGCGACTCCAGGTGTTACCCACCCGCCGGGGGAGTTTATAAACAAATAAAGATCTCTGGTCTCATCCTCTATACTGAGATATACCATCAGGCCAATAAGTTGGTTTGAGATCTCGCTATCAACTGCTTGACCTAAAAAAAGTAATCTTTCTCGATGAAGTCGATTGATTAGGACAAAATTTTATCCCTTAGGAACCGTACACGCGCCTTTGGATGCATACGGTTCAAAAAAAAAAAAGAATCAATGTGTTGATTCCACCCCGCTTTCCTTTTTTTATAGTAGGACTTTTCTACCTCCTAATGAAGGGGCTTTTTCTTCGATTTTTTTTAGAAATATTTTTTCTAATATCTAATAAAAGAATCCACTAAACTTATCGAATTAACCTCTCATTGATATATTGTTTCATCGAAATCTAATCCAAATTACAATGTAATTTTCTTGTTCCTGAATGGGCCTCCTCAATTTTTTTAGGTTTATGTTCTACTCCGGGTAAAGATCTGCCCGATTTCAATTTGCACATATAGGACAAATGTTCCCAATACCACTTACTTTTTTCAATGCATTTCGTGCTTTTCTTACAACAAATACGCGATGTAGTCATAATATTATTTCATTGATTGGCAGTTTGAGATCGCCCATATGCTATCAAGTAATAACTTATGGTACAAGTGGTAATCATACATATATTACCAATTGGGTATTTTCTGAACGGAGCCTGGATACTTCATTTTATTGGATTGATCCTTCTAAGCCAACCATAAATTTTGCTAATGGATAGGATAATATTAATATTGATTTTGATCCCCTTAAAATGTAATTGCATTTCACGCTCCAAATTATTGTATTGATTTGATGGTTCAAACAATCTTTTTTGGGCGAAACAGAGGGTATCTCGATCGGGGGAGAGAACGGGGAAATCCCATATGACCCAATATGTCTGACAAGTCGCACTATACGTCAACCCAAATTGCATCTTCCTCTCCAGGATTCCGAAAAGGTACTTTTGGAACACCAATAGGCATCAACTGAAAGAAAGGGGTTAAGTACTATATTTTACTTTGATGTGGAAACGTAATGTTTTTATCCCTAGATATTACTAAATAGTAAGACGAAATTAATAAGGGAAAATTCTTACAAATGAGTCGGGCTCTTCGAATGATGAACAAGTATCTACGCATTTGCTCATATAAAATGGGACTAATCCCCATTGCGTATTGGTACTTATCGGGTATAGAATAGATCTGCTTATCTTTGTTCCTATGAACAGAATTGTTCCATTATTCCCAACGAAATGGAGTTTAATAAATATGAACCCTTCTTCTCTTCCGAAATAATCCACTGAAAGGGAGAGGTCCATATCATAGTCTTTTCCAAATGCAATAAAGTTACATAGTGTCTATTTTTCTTTGATAAAGGGGTATTTCCATGGGTTTGCCTTGGTATCGTGTTCATACCGTCGTATTGAATGATCCCGGTCGGTTGATTTCTGTACATATAATGCATACAGCTCTCGTTGCTGGTTGGGCCGGTTCAATGGCTCTATATGAATTAGCCGTTTTTGATCCCTCTGACCCCGTTCTTGATCCAATGTGGAGACAGGGTATGTTCGTTATACCCTTCATGACTCGTTTAGGAATAACCAATTCGTGGGGCGGCTGGAGTATCACAGGAGGGACTATAACGAATCCGGGTATTTGGAGTTACGAGGGTGTGGCCGGGGCACACATTGTGTTTTCTGGTTTGTGCTTCTTGGCGGCTATCTGGCATTGGGTATATTGGGATCTAGAAATATTCTCTGATGAACGTACAGGAAAACCTTCTTTGGATTTGCCCAAGATCTTTGGAATTCATTTATTTCTTTCAGGATTAGCTTGCTTTGGATTTGGTGCATTTCATGTAACAGGCTTGTATGGTCCTGGAATATGGGTGTCTGATCCTTATGGACTAACCGGAAAAGTCCAATCTGTAAATCCGGCGTGGGGGGTAGAAGGTTTTGATCCTTTTGTTCCGGGAGGAATAGCCTCTCATCATATTGCAGCGGGTACATTGGGCATATTAGCGGGCCTATTCCATCTTAGTGTCCGCCCTCCCCAACGCCTATACAAAGGATTACGTATGGGTAATATTGAAACTGTGCTTTCCAGTAGTATCGCTGCTGTCTTTTTTGCAGCTTTTGTTGTTGCTGGAACTATGTGGTATGGCTCCGCAACTACCCCAATCGAATTATTTGGTCCCACTCGTTATCAATGGGATCAAGGCTACTTCCAGCAAGAAATATATCGAAGGGTTGGTGCCGGATTAAACGAAAATAAGAGTTTATCAGAAGCTTGGTCTAAAATTCCCGAAAAATTAGCTTTTTATGATTACATTGGCAATAATCCAGCAAAAGGAGGTTTATTTAGAGCGGGCTCGATGGACAATGGGGATGGAATAGCTGTTGGATGGTTAGGACATCCCATCTTTAGAGATAAAGAAGGGCGCGAGCTTTTTGTACGCCGTATGCCTACTTTTTTTGAAACATTTCCAGTAGTTTTGGTAGACGGAGACGGAATTGTAAGAGCTGATGTTCCGTTTAGAAGGGCAGAATCTAAGTATAGTGTCGAACAAGTAGGAGTAACTGTTGAGTTCTATGGGGGCGAACTCGATGGAATCAGTTATAGTGATCCTGCTACTGTGAAAAAATATGCTAGACGTGCTCAATTGGGTGAAATTTTTGAATTAGATCGTGCTACTTTGAAATCAGATGGTGTTTTTCGTAGCAGCCCAAGGGGTTGGTTCACTTTTGGACATGCTTCGTTTGCTTTGCTCTTCTTTTTCGGACATATTTGGCATGGTGCGAGAACCTTGTTCAGAGATGTTTTTGCTGGTATTGACCCAGATTTGGATGCTCAAGTGGAATTTGGAGCATTCCAAAAACTTGGAGATCCAACTACAAAGAGACAAGTCGTCTGATACAAACACTATTCTTGTGCCTCTAGTGTATTTTTGATTATTTAACTTTGACTTTGACATTAGAGTACCAGATAAATCTTGATTTGAATCACCGCCCCTTTCTTTGACTTGTGGACTTTTGACTCTTGTCCTTTCTTAATCTGGGAAATGATCCCAAATGAACAGGTGTGGAAGCTATAATTGTAAACCACGATCGAATTTATGGAAGCATTGGTTTATACATTCCTCTTAGTCTCGACTCTAGGAATCATTTTTTTCGCAATATTTTTTCGAGAGCCGCCTAAGGTTCCGACTAAAAAGGCAAAATGATTTTTCATTATCTTATATTATCGTTATCTAAATGGAAGTAAGGTCTAAATGGAAGTAATGAGCCTCCCATATTGGGAGGCTCATTACTTTACTTCAACTAGTCCCCGTGTTCCTCGAATGGATCTCTTAGTTGTTGAGAGGGTTGCCCAAAAGCGGTATATAAGGCGTACCCGGTAAAACTTACAAGTAAACCAGATATAAAGATGGCAACTAAGGTTGCTGTTTCCATTATTATCAAATTTGTAAATATCGGATCTATGATAAGATCCTTTATTTACAATGGAATAGTATACAAAGTCAACCAATTTCAACCAATGCAATAGGATTTATGGCTACACAAACCGTTGAGGATAGTTCTAGATCTGGTCCAAGACGAACTATTGTAGGGAATTTATTGAAACCCTTGAATTCAGAATATGGTAAAGTAGCTCCTGGGTGGGGAACTACCCCTTTGATGGGGGTCGCAATGGCTCTATTTGCGGTATTCCTATCTATTATTTTGGAGATTTATAATTCTTCAGTTTTACTGGATGGAATTTCAATGAATTAGGTCCATAAAAATAATAAAGTCCTGACTTTTAAATCCAATCCAAAATGAATCACTTAGGACTCAGATTTATAGACCATTTTGGCAGTTCGATCGTGAAATTCTTTTGTTTCTGTATTTCCGGAATATGAGTGTGTGACTTGTTATAATTGATCCTATTGATAGTACAGAGAATGGGTCTGTCATCTTGAGAAAGATAAGTTCTGCTTCGTCGGATATTCATTTTTTTATCTGGAGCACGGAATATTTGAAATAGATCGAGAAATATTTGAACTATGATTCATACCTACTATTTAGACCTCACAACTGGATAAAAAAAAAAATTTCAAAAATTTCTCAGTATAAATCGAAAGGGTTTTCTTCCTTAAAAATGATGTTTCTGTTTATTTGTTTATTTTGACCAATGGACAAATAAAAAAAATAATTTTTATTTATTTTATTCAATTTTGAATTGAATAAGTGGTGATGATAAAATGGTTCTTACTCAGAAAACCTTTTGGCTTGGGAACTTTATTCAACATCGTGGTTCTAGTATGAATCTGAGGTTTCAATTGATTCAGAGGGTCTCAACAAGAGAATTCCTATCAAAAAAAATATAAATTTTCATAATTCGATACAAAAAAAAATAGGGATTAAAGAAGATTCAAGAAGCCTGTCGCTATCAACATAAAAACGAATGAGCTGACTTGATATTTTGGCATTATCATCACAAAGAAAAGCTTTAGGATTTTTTCCTTCGTATCTTATCTTCAGAGAAGATTTAATCCGGGGAATAATAACAAATTCAAAAATTTTTATTACATATTTGTTGCAACCAGTATTTTGATGTTTTTGCTTGAGCTGTACGAGATGAAATTCTCATATACAGTTCTCCGAGGGGGGTTATCCCGGTTTACCTATCTCAATAAAGTATATGATTGGTTCGAAGAGCGTCTAGAGATTCAGGCGATTGCAGATGATATAACTAGTAAATATGTTCCTCCTCATGTCAACATATTTTATTGTCTAGGGGGAATTACACTTACTTGTTTTTTAGTACAAGTAGCCACGGGGTTTGCCATGACTTTTTATTATCGCCCGACCGTTACCGAGGCTTTTGCTTCTGTTCAATACATAATGACTGAAGCCAACTTTGGTTGGTTAATTCGATCAGTTCATCGATGGTCGGCAAGTATGATGGTCCTAATGATGATCTTGCACGTATTTCGTGTGTATCTGACTGGTGGGTTTAAAAAACCTCGCGAATTAACTTGGGTTACGGGTGTGGTTCTGGCTGTATTGACCGCATCTTTTGGTGTAACTGGTTATTCCTTACCTTGGGACCAAATCGGTTATTGGGCAGTCAAAATTGTAACAGGTGTACCTGATGCTATTCCTGTAATAGGATCCCCCTTAGTCGAGTTATTGCGCGGAAGTGCTAGTGTGGGTCAATCAACTTTGACCCGTTTTTATAGTTTACACACTTTTGTATTACCCCTTCTTACTGCTGTATTTATGTTAATGCACTTCCCAATGATTCGTAAACAAGGTATTTCCGGTCCTTTATAAAGAGGGCATATCATAGATATTTTGAATCAATCATATTCCATTTTTGGAACAAACAAAACAAAAACAATAGTATTTTATTGCTACAAATATGGGTTATTGAAAAGAATAAGACATGTATTTGGATATTTCCTTTCAACTTCGGAATATTGTATTATTTGTTTGATACGAATAGTTGAAGTGGATTCTCTGAAGAGAATATGGATTATGGGAGTGTGTGACTTGAACTATTGATTGGCTCGCGCGGATATATGATCCGCCACATTGGAATTTATAACCAAATGCGTCTCTGTTCCAACCACCACGTAAGCCCCATACAGAGGATAGATTGGTTTGCTTGAGGAGAATTTTTTCTATGATCAGACCCGATTTGAGTCGCGCATGAATTGGCTCCGTAAGATCCCGTAAAATAAGTAAGTGATATGACATGATCCAGACTTCTATCTATTCCACTCAATTTACACTTACTTAATAGTATGGAAATGTATTCA